GATCCACTGTAATAATGAGAAAGATTTCTGCATATCCGACCAAATCGATTGAGAATATCAGAATCTGATAACTCGGCCCGAATCGGCTTACTAATGGGATGCCCCGAAACGGTACAAAATTTTGCTTTAGCCAATGATCCAATCATTGGAATAATTGGGACTAGGGTTTCAAACTTCTTCCTAGGAATCTCCATTAGAAATGCATTTTCTAGCATTTGAGTCCTTACCACCGAAGGATTTCGCCGTACACTTGAAAGATAACTCAGAAACTCAAAGGAATGATTTGAAAATTGGTTTAGATGCATTCTATCTGCTTGAGACCACAAGTAAAAATAACATTGCCATAAAATGACAATGTAATATTTCCATTTATTCATCAGAAGAAAACTTCCCCTTGAAGCCAGAATGGCTTTTCCTTGATATCTGACATAATGCATGAAAGGATCCTTGAACAACCATAGGATATTCTGGAAATCCTTATGAAACACTCCTAGAGGATGTTCTATTTTTCCATAGAAATAGGTTCGCTCAAGAAGGTTTCCAAAAGATGTTGATCGTAAATACAAAGATTGTTTACGGAGAAACATGAATAGGGATTCCCATTCATATACATGAGAATTATATAGGAACAAGAAGAATCTTTGATTCTCTTTTGAAAAAAAAGAGATGGATTTCTTTTTTTGAGAAATCAGACTAGCCCAATTACGAGACTCGTAGAGAAAGAGTCGGAATAAATGTAAAGAGGGGGCATCTTGTATCCAAGAGCGGAGATTTTGGACCAAGATTTCCAGATGAATGGGATAGGGTATTAATATATCTGACACATTATTTAAATGTGAGAATTTATCCTCTAAAAAGGAAAATGTTGAATGAATTGATCGTAACTTCTGATATTTTTGTAGATCTTTCCCTTCTTGAGAAGACACTAATCTCAACGAGAATTTCATTTCCAAAATGACTGAAAATCCGTCGGATACCATTTGATAATAAATTTTATTTTTATTAAAAGCATTCGCCGAAATAATCACCCACTTCTGTTGATACATTCGAGTAATTAAACGTTTCACAAGCAGTGAACTGGATTTATTGTCATAACCTAAATTTTCCACGGGTGCGTAAGGACTGGATCCTTTTAAACCATGATCATGAGCAAGTGCATAAAGAGACTCCTGAAAAAGAAGTGGATAGAGGAAATCTTGTTGCTGCAATCTATCCATTTCTAAATATCCTTGTAATTCCTCCATTTGAAATTCGCTTTGAAACAAAGGCAAAAGGTTTAGTGGGTTACCAAATGATACATAGTACGATACAGTCAAAACAGGGTATATAGTAAGAAAATAGAAAAAAATACCTCGGTAACAACAGATAAGCTAATCAATGGATCCTCTCTTTTTCCATCCAAGTGGTTTAGGTTCGTTATAGAATACCGAGATGGTTCGAAATCCTTTATTTTTTCAACCCGATCGCTCTTTTGACTTTGGAAAAATTTCTTTTTATCAATATACCGTTTCTGATACACATGAGTCTCCACTCCATACAGAATCTAATTCTAATAATTCTAATGGAGGTAAAAATAGTTAGGATTCATAAAAAAAAAATAGGTAATCCACTTATAGGAAAACCTTTTCCCGCACCAGGCACTAATCTATTTTTAACATCTAATTAGATCGGGTAATAATTCGAATTCAGAACAGAAGCTCGTTACTTTTTGCTTCCCTATAATTGGAACCAGAGGGCTCTATCCATTTATTCAATCGACCCAACCGTGAATTTCGGTTGTCCCACTACAAGACAAATACAAAAATTGGATTTTGTACCAATCCATTAAGGATCAAATAATCTCAGAGTTTTAGATTGATACGACATGCTGTTTTTTCCACTCACCCCCTTTCAGGATTTCAGGATCAGTCGTGGTCTTACAAACTCTACCAATGGTATGTATGAATCCGTTGCTTCATCCAAATGTGTAAAAGATTCTAGGCGCACTTAAAAGCCGAGTACTCTACCGTTGAGTTAGCAACCCACCCGAATAAGGGAATTAGGGTCTGGAGATACGAGCGTAATCAAACAAAAGAATAAAGAGATTGGATTGCACGACCACATCAACAACCAACAAAATGGAAAATGGAACTAACAACCAAATCGAAAAACAAGAATTTTCTGGTCGATGTGAAACCGAAAACTGAACAAATCAAATGAAAATCGAATCAATTACCCGGTAAATATAGAAACTAGATAGATCTCTTTCCGTTTCAGAGGGAACCCTTTACTTCCACATCGATTCCAAGGAGCACATCATTTGCATGAAGACAAGTAAAAACCAAATCGAATGGAATCCTAGATCTATTGAATCTAGGATCTAATCCTATTTGATTACTACACTATTGTCAACATGCCACTATGAAGGTGGCAACCACCAAACCACCAAAACGGAAAACCCATCCCTAGAATAGACCAGAGGGATCTTTCTTGCCATGGAGGCAAAAAACGTGTTCTTCGC